TATATTTTTTTTTAAACGATAAAATATTAATTTACTTCTGTGAAGTGCCTGAGTTAAAAAGGGTAATCTTGATAGGGTTAATCATGTGAATACACCTTCATAATTACACTTAATAGAATCTAACTATTTCTTTTAATATCAAAAATTAATATACATTTTATATTAAAGTGTAAAAAAAGATAAGCTAATAAAGCTACTGGGTTCATACCCCATTTATAAAGGTTTTAATCCTTTTCTTTTTAATTTTTAAATTTTATAAAATTTTCTTTTTTAATACCTTAGTGATAGGAACTTTAATTACTATCTCTGCTAATTCTTGATTTAGAATATGGATTGGTTTAGAAGTAAATCTATTAAGAATTATTCCCTTAATAAAATCTCATTATAATAAATTTCCTGCAGAAGCCACATTAAAATATTTTATTACTCAAGCATTAGCTTCAACAATAATTTTATTTACATTAATTATAATGTTAAATTCTTCTGAATTTTTTTCAGAAAATTTTGAATATAGATATCTTTTAATTTTAAATTCAGCCTTATTAACTAAGCTAGGAGCCGCCCCATTCCATGCTTGATTTCCTGAGGTAATAGAAGGATTAAATTGAATAAATAGACTTATTCTTTTAACATGACAAAAACTTGCCCCTATAATCTTAATTATATATAATTTTAAAATATCTATATTTTTTAGAATTATTATTATTATTTCATCTATTATCGGTGGTTTACTTGGATTTAATCAAATTAGAACCCGAAAAATTATAGCTTATTCTTCTATTAATCATATTGCTTGAATATTAGCTAGAATAATAAATTTTAAAATTATTTGATTTTCTTATTTTCTTATTTATTCAATAATTACTTTAAATATTGTAATAATTTTTTATATTTTAAATATTTATAATTTAAATCAATTATTCATATCATTAAATTCAAATAAATTAATCAAATTATTTTTTATTATAAATTTTTTATCTCTAGGAGGATTACCACCTTTTATTGGATTTTTACCTAAATGATTAGTAATTATAAACTTAGTTAATAATAATTTTTATTTACTCAGATTTATCTTGATTATCTTTACTTTAATTACACTATTTTTTTACATTCGTATTACTCTTTCTACTTTAACTATCTCATCTAGAGAAATTTTAATAAAAATTTCAAATATTAATTCTTATTTCTTAATTATGATTAATATTATTACTTTAATTAGGCTAATTTTATGTACAAGAATCTTTAATATTCTTTAAGGATTTAAGTTAATAAAAACTTTTAACCTTCAAAGTTAAATATAGATTTGTATCTAAGCCTTAAAAATTACTTTACCTTTAAATTTGCAATTTAAAATCATACTTGAATATAAGACTTGGTAAAAGAATTATTTATTCGTAAATAAATTTACAATTTATTGCCTATACTCAGCCATTTTACCGAATAAATGGTTATTCTCTACCAATCATAAAGATATTGGAACTTTATATTTTATTTTTGGTGTATGAGCAGGAATAGTTGGAACTTCTCTAAGTGTTTTAATTCGTGTAGAATTAGGAAGACCGGGATCATTAATTGGAAATGATCAAATTTATAATGTCATTGTTACAGCACATGCATTTATTATAATTTTTTTTATAGTTATACCAATTATAATTGGTGGATTTGGAAATTGATTAGTCCCTTTAATAATTGGTGCCCCAGATATAGCTTTTCCTCGAATAAATAATATAAGATTTTGATTATTGCCCCCATCTTTATTTTTATTAATTATGAGAAGAATTGTTGAAAGAGGTGCTGGAACTGGATGAACAGTATACCCCCCCTTATCTGCTAATATTGCCCATGGAGGTGCTTCAGTTGATTTAGCTATTTTTAGTCTTCATCTAGCAGGAATTTCCTCTATTCTTGGAGCTATTAATTTTATTACTACAGTAATTAATATACGTCCTGCAGGAATGACCCTCGATCGTATACCATTATTTGTTTGAGCCGTTGTAATTACAGCAATTCTTTTACTTTTATCATTACCAGTTTTAGCTGGAGCTATTACAATACTTTTAACTGATCGAAATTTAAATACATCATTCTTTGATCCTGCTGGTGGAGGAGATCCAATTCTTTATCAACATTTATTTTGATTTTTTGGACACCCAGAAGTTTATATTTTAATTTTACCTGGATTTGGAATAATTTCTCATATTGTCAGTCAAGAAAGAAGAAAAAAAGAAGCTTTTGGAACTTTAGGAATAATTTATGCTATAATAGCCATTGGATTTTTAGGGTTTATTGTATGAGCTCATCACATATTTACAGTTGGAATAGATGTTGATACACGAGCCTATTTTACTTCAGCTACTATAATCATTGCTGTACCAACAGGAATTAAAGTTTTTAGATGATTAGCTACTTATCATGGAACCAATATTAATTATAGACCATCAACATTATGAGCTTTAGGATTTATTTTTCTATTTACAGTTGGAGGCCTAACTGGAGTAGTTTTAGCCAATTCATCAATTGATATTGTTTTACATGATACTTATTATGTAGTAGCTCATTTTCATTATGTCCTTTCAATAGGAGCTGTATTTGCAATTATAGCAGGAATTGTTCAATGATTCCCTTTATTTACAGGATTAACTTTAAATAATTTTTACCTAAAAATTCAATTTTTTATTATATTTATTGGAGTAAACTTAACATTCTTTCCCCAACATTTTTTAGGATTAATAGGAATACCTCGACGATATTCTGACTATCCTGATATTTTTACTCTATGAAATATTATTTCATCTATTGGATCAATAATCTCCTTAATCAGAGTAACTTTTTTATTATTTATTTTCTGAGAAGCTTTTGCTGTTCAACGAAAAAGTTTAAGACCACTAAGAATAACTTCTTCTATTGAATGGTTACAATTTAATCCACCAGCTGAACATAGATATTCTGAATTACCTAAACTAACTGCTAATTTCTAATATGGCAGATTAGTGCATTGGATTTAAACCCCAAATATAAAGCTTACCCTTTTTTTAGAACATTTCAACTTGAAAAAGATTAATATTACAAGATAGGGCTTCTCCTCTGATAGAACAATTATCCTATTTTCATGATCATGCTATAATAATTTTAGTTATTATTACAGTTTTAGTAGGTCAATTAATAATTACATTATTTTTTAATAAATTTTTACATCGATATCTTTTAGAAGGACAATTAATTGAAGTAATTTGAACTATTTTACCAACTATTACTTTAATTTTTATTGCCATTCCTTCTTTACGATTAATTTATATTTTAGATGAAATTAATAATCCTATAATCACAATTAAAACAATTGGACATCAATGATATTGATCCTACGAATATTCAGATTTTAAAACGGTAGAATTTGATTCATATATAATTCCCACCAACGAAATAAATTTATATAATTTTCGTCTTCTAGATGTTGATAATCGAATAGTTATTCCCTTTGAATCTAATATTCGTTTATTAGTAACTGCCGCTGATGTTATCCATTCTTGAACAATTCCTTCTTTAGGAGTAAAAATTGATGCTACACCTGGCCGTTTAAATCAAGTTAGATTTACCCTAAGCCGATCAGGATTATTCTTTGGACAATGTTCTGAAATTTGTGGAGCTAATCATTCTTTTATACCAATTGTAATAGAAAGAATTTCTCCTAAATATTTTTCTAAATGAATTATTAAAATAATTGAGATATCATTAGATGGCTGAAAGTAAGCGATGGAATTTTAAATCATTTTATAATATAGTAACGTCTATTTCTAATGAAAAATTTAGTTAATATATAACATTAACTTGTCAAGTTAAAATAATCCTTAGATAATTTTTAATTCCACAAATAATACCATTAAATTGATTAACTTTAATAATTTTTTTTATCTTTACTTTCTATTTATTTAATAATTTAAATTATTTTAATTTTTTAATAAAATCTAAGTCTTTTTCTTTTAAAAAAAAAAGATTAAAATATAACTGAAAATGATAATAAATTTATTTTCTTCTTTTGATCCTACATCTAATTTAAATTTATCTTTAAATTGAATAAGAACTTTTATTGGACTTTTAGTAATTCCATCATTATTTTGATTAATCCCTTCACGAATAAATATATTTTGAATGAAAATTATTTATACCTTACATAAAGAATTTAAAGTTTTATTAGGAAACTATAAATCTCAAGGAAGAACTTTAATTTTTGTTTCTTTATTCTCAATTATTTTATTTAATAATTTTTTAGGATTATTTCCATATATTTTTACTAGAACTAGACATATAACTATAACTCTAAGATTAGCATTACCTTTATGACTAAGTTTTATAATTTATGGATGAATTAATAATACAATTCATATATTAGCCCATTTAGTTCCTCAAGGAACCCCCCCTATCCTTATACCTTTTATAGTTTGTATTGAAACAATTAGAAATATTATTCGACCTGGAACATTAGCTATTCGACTTTCTGCTAATATAATTGCAGGCCACTTACTAATAACTTTATTAGGAAATACAGGTCCTTCAATATCTATTTATATGTTAAATATTTTAATTATTATTCAAATTTTACTTTTAACATTAGAAACAGCTGTTTCAATAATTCAATCATATGTATTTGCAGTATTAAGAACTTTATACTCTAGAGAAGTTAATTAATGTCAACTCATAAAAATCACCCCTTTCACTTAGTCGACGTAAGACCATGACCCTTATTAGGAGCAATAGGAGCAATAACAACTATAATAGGATTAATTAAATGATTTCATTTATATAATAATAATTTATTAATAGTTGGACTAACAATTACAAGATTAATTATATATCAATGATGACGGGACATTGTACGTGAAGGAACTTACCAAGGACTTCATACTTTTGCTGTAACAAAAGGTCTTCGCTGAGGAATAATTTTATTTATTACTTCTGAAGTATTTTTTTTTATTTCATTTTTCTGAGGATTTTTTCATAGATCTTTAGCACCAACAATTGAATTAGGAATAATTTGACCTCCTAAAGGAATTCAAACTTTTAATCCTTTAGAAATTCCTTTATTAAATACATTAATTTTACTAACTTCAGGATTAACTGTAACTTGAGCCCATCATAGATTAATAGAAAATAATTATTCTCAAGGATTACAAGGATTAATTTTTACTGTTATTTTAGGTATTTATTTTACAATACTTCAAGGATATGAATATATTGAAGCTCCTTTTACAATTTCTGATTCTGTCTATGGATCAACATTTTTTATAGCAACCGGATTCCATGGTCTTCATGTAATTATTGGTACAACTTTTCTATTAGTTTGTTTAATTCGACATTATCTTAATCATTTTTCTTCAATTCATCATTTTGGATTTGAGGCTGCAGCTTGATATTGACATTTTGTTGATGTAGTATGATTATTCCTTTATATTTCAATCTATTGATGAGGTAGATATTTATATAATATAATTATTATATTTGACTTCCAATCAAAAAATCTAAATCCTTAGTATAAATAATCAAAATTTTAATATACTTAATAATACTAATTCTTATTATTATAATTGCTTTAGTAATAATTTTAAACTTAACATCCAAAAAAACATTTTATGATCGAGAAAAAAGTAGCCCATTTGAATGTGGATTTGACCCAAAAACATCAGCACGACTCCCCTTTTCTTTACATTTTTTTTTAATTGCTATTATTTTTTTAATTTTTGATGTAGAAATCACTCTTTTACTACCATTAATTATTATTATAAAACTTTCCAATATTTATTATTATAGAATTGTTATAATTTTTTTCATCTTAATCTTATTAATTGGTCTTTATCATGAATGAAATCAAGGAGCATTAAATTGAACAAATTAGGATAATAGTTAAAAAATAACATTTAAGTTGCATTTAAAAAATATTGAATAATCAATTTATCTTAAATAAGAAGCAAAATTTTGCCTTTAGTTTCGACCTAAAAATTTGATTATATAATCCTTATTTTTAATTGAAACCAAACTAGAGGTAAATCACTGTTAATGATAAAATTGAGAATTTCTCCAATTAAAGAAGTAAGTAATTCAAGAATAAGCTTCTAACTTAATTCTTAAGCAATGAAATTTTGTTTTTACTTCTATATATTTATATAGTTTAAAAAAAACATTACATTTTCATTGTAAAATTAAATTTTATTTTATAAATACTTAAAAGTTTTAAACTTCCCTAACATCTTCAATGTTATACTCTTATTATAAGCTATTTAAGTAAATATTTAATAATAAAAAAATTAACCAAAAGACTAATAATATTAAATAAATTTTAATATGATTTATTGATAAAATTTGTAAAATAGTTGATTTTTTTAAAGATTTAGTTAAATTTAAACCCCCATAATATTCTAATCATCCTTGATCAAATATTTTTGAATAAACTCTACCTAAATATACAGGATAATAATTAACTCCTAAAGTAGATAAAATTGGTATATTTCATATTAAACTTAAAAATAAAGATAAAGTTAAATTTTTTAATCTTATAGAATAATAAGAAATTTTAAATTTTGCAAGTTCATATCCTAATCATATCCCTAAACTAATTATTAATAAAGTTATAATCTTTATAATTAAAGGTAAACAAATATAATAAGGAATTGAAAATATTAATCATGAAAATATTCTCCCCCTAAAAATAACAAATAAAATTAATCCCCTTATTCCTTTTAATATAATTATTCTAGTTTCAGACATTCCCCTTAAAGTTAAATAATTATAATCACCCGTTAAGGAATAATAAGTTAAACGAAAACTATAAGAAACGGTCAATCCAATTGAAATAAAAAAAATTATATAAATATAAATATTTAAATAATTTATTGATATTACTTCAACTACTAAATCTTTTGAATAAAACCCTGATATAAAAGGTAATCCACATAATGATAAATTACAAATATTTAAATAAGTACATGTTAAAGGCAACTGTTTTACTAATCCTCCTATAAATCGAATATCTTGACAATTTCCTAATCTATGAATAATATTACCAGCACATATAAATAGTAAAGCTTTAAATAAAGCATGAATTAATAAATGAAAAAAAGCTAATTTATACTCACCTAAAGCTAAAATTCTTATTATTAAACCTAATTGACTTAATGTTGATAAAGCAATAATCTTTTTTAAATCATACTCAAAGTTTGCCCCTAAACCTGATATAAATATTGTTATAGAAGCTACAAAAACCAATAAAAATATTAATGTATCATTTAAAAAATTAAATCGAATTAAAAGATAAACTCCTGCCGTAACTAATGTAGAAGAATGGACTAATGATGATACAGGAGTTGGAGCTGCTATAGCTGCTGGAAGTCAAGATGAAAAAGGAATTTGTGCCCTTTTAGTTATAGCAGCTAAAACTATTAAAAATCCAATTAATTGTATAATTCAATCACTTTTTATAATTTCTAAATAAAAAATTAAATTTCAATCGCCATAATTTAATATTCAAGCAATTACTATTAATAATGCTACATCACCAATTCGATTTGATAAAGCTGTTAATATCCCAGCATTAAATGATTTAATATTTTGATAATAAATTACTAAACAATAAGATACTAATCCTAACCCATCTCATCCTAATAAAATTGAAATTAAATTTGGTCTAATAATTAATATTATTATTGATAAAACAAATATAACCACTAATAAAATAAATCGATTTTTATATAAATCTCCTCCTATATATTCTTCTCTATAATAAATTACTATAGATGAAATAAATAAAACAAACCTTATAAATATTAAAGATATTCAATCTAATAAAATAACAAACATAAAATTTGTAGAATTAACTGTTAATAATATTCATTCTAAAATATAAACTAAATTAAAAATTAAAAAGTATAAAGATAAAGATAAAAATGAAATTCTTAATAATAAAAATAATCTAAAAAAAATTAAACAAATAATTTAGTATACACAATATATCTTTGATACCACAAATCAAAATTTTTCTTAAACTAACTAAATAAATTCATTGAACAATAAATTCTATTTTTAAAAAAATAATATTTAAAGGAAATCAATGTAATCTCAATAATAAATACTCTCGTATTTGAATATTAAAAAAAGAATAAATACCAGAATAAAAATTTCCATGTTGAGAATAAGAATATAAAAATAATGAATAAACTGCTCTAAAAAATGATATTAATGATAAAAAAATTATTCTTAATCATGAAAACCCAACCATTGAATTAATCAATATAATCTCACCTACCAAATTTAATGAAGGAGGAGCAGCTATATTTGAAGAAACCAATAAAAATCACCATAATCTTAAACTAGGAATAATATTTAATAAACCCTTATTTAAATATAACCTACGCCTATGAATTCGTTCATATAAAATATTTGCTAAACAAAATAAACCTGAAGAACATAACCCATGTGCTAATATTATAACTAAACATCCATAAAATCCTCAATAATTTAAAGTTATAATACCACCTAAAGCTAAACCTATATGAGAAACTGAAGAATAAGCAATTAATGATTTTATATCTCTTTGCCGAATACAAATTAAAGATACTAAAAATCCCCCTAATAAAGAAATTCTTAAAAAAAATAAATTAGTATTAAAAATAAAATTTTTATATAAAATTATAAATCGTAATAATCCATAACCTCCTAACTTTAATATAATTCCTGCTAAAATTATAGAACCTGAAACTGGAGCTTCAACATGAGCTTTAGGTAATCATAAATGTAAAAAAAATATTGGAATTTTTACAAAAAAAACTATATTAGTACATAAATATAAAAATACTGAATTTAAATTTTGATCTAAAATTAAAAATCTAGTTAAATTAAATTTTTCTCTTAAATAAAAAATAATAATTATTATAGGCAAAGATATTAATAAAGTATAAAATAATAAATAAATACCAGCATCCAATCGTTCAGGTTGATACCCTCATCCAATAATTAATATTAATGTAGGAATTAAACTAATCTCAAAAAATAAATAAAATATGAACAAATTTAATGAAGAAAATGTTAAATATAAACTTAATATCAAAAAAATTAATACAATTAAAAATAAATTTGAATAATCATTATTTTTAAATAACTTTCCACTAGCTAAAATTATTAAACTACAAATTCAAAATCTTAATAAAATTAATCTATAAGATAATATATCCATACCTAAAAAATAAGTTAATTGAAAATTAAAATAAAATCTTCTATAACTAAATAAAAATACAAATCTATATAAAAATATAAATCATTGAACTAATCAAAATTTATTAAATAAACTAACAGGGATTAATATCAATATAGCTAATATAAATTTTATCATAAAAATGAAAATGTAGAAATATAATCATTACCATGAACTCGTACTATTAGTGTTAAAATTGATAGTCCTAAAACTCCTTCACAAACTCTTATAGATAAAAAAATTATTGAAAAAAAATATTCATAATTTATTATTCTTAAATATATAAATATATTTAAATATAAAGCAATAACAATAAATTCTAAACTTAATAGCATTAATAATAAATGTTTACGATTAATAACAAATCTTATTGCACCTGCAAAAAATATAAAAAAAACTAATAAAATTAACATTGAGTTTTAATAATTTAAAAAAAAAATATTGGTCTTGTAAATCAAAAATAAGAATTTTCTTTTAAAACTTCAGATATAGAAAAATTTTCTATCTTTAATCTCCAAAATTAAAATTTTAATAAACTAATATCTGATATTATAATTTTTTTAAGTTTAATACTTATTAACTCATTTTTATTTATTTTTATAAATCATCCCTTATCATGTGGTTTAATTCTTCTAATTCAAACTATTTTTACAACAATTATATCAGGAATAATAAATTTTAATTATTGATATTCTTATATTTTATTTCTAATTATAATTGGTGGAATATTAATTCTTTTTATTTATATAACAAGAATTGCTTCAAATGAAAAATTTACATTTAAACCAAATTTTTTAACTCTTTCTTTTTTTATAATTATATTTATATTAATTTTAATTGATGATTTTTATATTAATCTTTTAAACCAAATTTTTGATATAAAATCTCAAAATTTTATGTTTAATAATAACTTTTCAATAATTAAATATTTTAATGAACCAAATTATATACTTATATTAATAACTATTATTTATTTATTTATTACTCTAATTATTGTAGTAAAAATAACTAATATTAATTATGGATCGTTACGACAAAAATTTTAATGTTAATACCAATCCGAAAAACTAATCCATTATTAAAAATCATTAATAATTCTCTTATTATTTTTCCAAGACCATCAAATATTTCTACAATATGAAATTTCGGTTCTTTATTAGGATTATGCTTAATAATCCAAATTTTAACAGGTTTATTTTTAGCTATACATTATTGTCCTAATGTAGAATTAGCTTTTAATAGAGTAGCTCATATTTGTCGTGATGTAAATTATGGATGATTAATTCGAACTCTACATGCTAATGGAGCTTCTTTTTTCTTTATTTGTTTATATATTCATATTGGACGAGGAATTTATTATAGATCTTATAATATAATAGAAACTTGAATAATTGGAGTAACAATTTTTTTTCTAACAATGGCAACTGCTTTTCTTGGATATGTTTTACCATGAGGACAAATATCATTCTGAGGAGCTACTGTAATTACAAATCTTATATCTGCAATTCCTTATTTAGGAAATATATTAGTACAATGAATTTGAGGAGGGTTTGCCGTTGATAATGCAACTTTAACACGATTTTTTACATTTCATTTTATTCTTCCATTTATTGTATTTGCACTAATAATTATTCATCTCCTTTATTTACACCAAACAGGTTCAAGAAATCCTATTGGAACAAATAGAAATATTGATAAAATTCCATTCCATCCATATTTTACATTTAAAGATATTTTAGGAGGATTAATTATAATATTTATATTAACATTTTTAACACTTTATAATCCTTATTTACTTGGAGACCCAGATAATTTTATTCCTGCTAATCCTTTAGTTACCCCTGTTCACATTCAACCTGAATGATATTTTTTATTTGCTTATGCAATTTTACGATCAATTCCTAACAAATTAGGTGGTGTTATTGCCTTAGTAATATCAATTGCAATTCTTTATATTTTACCTTTTTCAAATAAAAAAAAATACTCAAGATCTCAATTTTACCCTATTAATAAATTTTTATTTTGATCATTATTTTCTATTATTCTTTTATTAACATGAATTGGTGCTCGACCAGTAGAAGATCCTTTTATTTTAACTGGACAAATCCTAACAATTATTTATTTTATTTACTACATCTTAAATCCAATAATTGCTAATTTATGAGATTCAATTATTTATAAATAGTTAATGAACTTGTATAAGTATTTACTTTGAAAGTAAAAAAAAGAATTAAAAATTTCTATTAACTTATACTAAAAATAATTAACTAAATCAAAAGAACAAAAAAAATTATTTTAATTCTACAAAAAAATATTAAATAATTTAAAGAAACAGGTAAATACCTTTTTCAAGCTAAATACATTAATTTATCATAACGATACCGAGGCAATGTTCCTCGAACTCATAATCAAAAAAATGAAACAAATCCTAATTTAAAAAAAAATATATAAGATAATAAATTTCCCCCTAAAAATAATATACAACATAATATACTTATAAATAAAATATTTCCATATTCAGCTAAAAAAATCATTGCAAATCCCCCTCTTCTATATTCAACATTAAAACCAGATACTAATTCAGATTCACCTTCAGCAAAATCAAAAGGAGTACGATTAGTTTCTGCTAATCTTGATACCAACCATATTAAACATAATGGAAATATTAAAAAAATAAACCAAATATATTCTTGATATTTAATAAAATCAATTATTTTTAAACTTATAATTAAAAATAAATAAGATATTAAAATTAAAGCCAAACTTACTTCATAAGAAATAGTTTGAGCTACTGAACGTAAACTTCCTAATAACGAATAATTTGAATTAGATGATCACCCAGCTAATATAATAGTATAAACCCTTAAACTTGAAATAGCTAAAAAAAATAATATTGATAAATTAAATCTAATATTTACAGAAAAAAAAGGTATACATATTCATAACAATAAAGCTAAAAATAAATTTATAATAGGAGAAAAATAATATAAATTAAAATTAGACATAAAAGGATAAGTTTGTTCCTTAGTAAACAATTTAATAGCATCTCTAAAAGGTTGAATTAATCCTAAAAATCCTACTTTATTTGGACCTTTACGAATTTGAATATAACCCAATACTTTACGTTCCAATAAAGTTAAAAAAGCTACACTTACTAAAACACAAATTATTAATAACAAACTAGAAATAAAAATTATAAATAAATCTTTTAATAACAAGTATTATCTGTAATAAAATATTACATAAAAAGATTCTAAATCTATTGCACTAATCTGCCAAAATAATATAATTTATCAAAAATAAAATTTTATTTATATACTTGGTCCTTTCGTACTAAAATATATTAACTATTTAAAGATAGAAACCAACCTGGCTTACACCGGTTTAAACTCAGATCATGTAAAATTTTAAAAGTCGAACAGACTTAATAATATAGCTTCTACACCAATTATAAATTTTAATCCAACATCGAGGTCGCAATCTTTATTATCGATTAGAACTCTCTAATAAAATTACGCTGTTATCCCTAAGGTAATTTAATCTTTTAATCAAAACAATTGGATCAATAATCTATAAATTAATATAATAATTATAAAAAGTTCATTAAATTTCTCAATCACCCCAATCAAATAAATATTTTTTTTTATGAAATAAATTCTAAATTAATAATCAAATTTATTTATAAAACTCTATAGGGTCTTCTCGTCTTTTAAAAAAATTTAAGCTTTTTAACTTAAAAATAAATTTCTATAATATTTTAATAGAGACAGTTATTTTTTCATCCAACCCTTCATTCCAGCTTTCAATTAAAAAACTAATGATTATGCTACCTTAGCACGGTCAAAATACCGCGGCCATTCAATTTATCAGTGGGCAGGCTAGACTTTATATTTTTAACTATAAAGACATGTTTTTAATAAACAGGTGAAAAATTTTTTGCCGAATTCCTTTACTAAACCTAAAATTTATTTAAATTTAATAAAAATAATATACTAATTTTATCATAATTTCTAAATTTTTAACATTAAAATTTATATTTTAATAAAAAATTTATAAAGTATAAAAATAATATTCTATAATAATATATAATAACATTCTTCAAAATATGAAAACTTTTAATTCTAATCTTACATTATTTTAATTTTACCTTAATAATTTTCAATTTTTAAGCTCATCCCTAAAAACATTTTATATTATTAATATATAATTAATTATATAAAAATATATTCATAATAAATTAATTTAATTAATTTCTTAAAAAACTAGATATATTTAAAAACGAATAACATTTCATTACTAATAAAAAATTAAATTTTAATTATTCTACAATAACAATTCTATTTTATTAGCTCTTTTAAATTCGAGATTTATAAATTATTATAATTTAATTAATAAACCCTGATGCACAAGGTACAAAAAATAAATTTTTCTTATATATAAAATAAATTTTCTTTCTCAATACTATTTAACTATCATAAAAATAATTTTTTCTTTTAAAAATAATAAAATTTAATTATTTTTTATTTAAAAAATATTAAACACTTAAAACTAATAAATATTTTTTTTCAAATTAAATTGAATTTCACAACTAACTTTTTAATGTAACTAAAATGCTTTATAATCAAGCTCTAATTTGAATCTAAATTCACTTTCCAGTAAATTTACTTTGTTACGACTTATTTCATATTAAATGAAAGCGACGGGCAATATGTACATATTTTAGAGCTTAATCAAATTAATAAATTAATTAATTTTACTTTCAAATCCAAATTCTTTATAATAATAATATTATAAATCCAATAATAATTTAAATGTAACCCATTTCTTCTTTTCTATTTACTACACCTTGATCTGAGTAATTTTTTAATTAAAAATTTTAAATATTAATAAATTCTAAAAAAATATTTAATTACGACGATATATAAGTTAATAAAAAAAAGTAAATTAAATCGTGGATTATCATTTATAGAACAGGTTCCTCTGAAAAGACTAAAATACCGCCAAAATTTTTAATTTTTAAGAATATAACTAATACTAATTTAATAATAAAAATACTTTTTTAATAATAGGGTATCTAATCCTAGTCTATTATAAAATTTTTTTAACTTCATTTATTTTTACTAACTTAAATAAAAATTTAAAATTTCACTTAATAAATCTTTAATTAAAATTTTTCTTACTAATTAATTAATATTAATAAATTTAATTTATATTATTTGTATAACCGCAACTGCTGGCACAAATTTTGTTAATATTTAATATATTTCCTAAATCCAAATCTCTTTGATAATTAAATTTAATTACTGTCAATCATTATTAAATACACTTTACATATAATAAATTATTATAATTAAATTATAAGCCAAACTAAAACTTTAAAACTAAAATAATAAAATAAACACTTAATGAACTACCTCCGGTAGGGGTATCTAGTCGTTTTATTAAATATGACTGAAAATCATAAACAACCTGATGAGTTTCTAATATATCCCTATATTAATCCCCACATCTTAGGAATAATCCGTTAATATTTTTAAACTTATATATCTATACGATTATATACTATAAATATATACATATTTTATATATATCAAAAATTAATACTCAAAATATCATGTAAAATTTTTTTAATCAAAAAATTTTTAATACTCAAAATATAATATAAAATTTCTCAATTAAAAATTTTTTAATACTTAAAATACAATGTAAAATTTTTTGATTAAAAAATATAATATAAAACTTCTTAATCAAAAAATTTTTAATACCCAAAATATAATATAAAATTTCTTAATCAAAAAATTTTTAATGCCCCAAATATATAAAATTTCTTAATCAAAAAATTTTTAATGCCCCAAATATAATATAAAATTTCTTAACCAAAAAATTTTTAATGCCCCAAATATAATATAAAACTTCTTAATCAAAAAATTTTTAATGCCCCAAATATAATATAAAACTTCTTAATCAAAAAATTTTTAATGCCCCAAATATAATATAAAATTTCTTAATCAAAAAATTTTTAATGCCCCAAATATAATATAAAATTTCTTAACCAAAAAATTTTTAATACCCAAAATATAATATAAAATTTCTTAATCAAAAAATTTTTAATGCCCCAAATATATAAAATTTCTTAATCAAAAAATTTTTAATGCCCCAAATATAATATAAAATTTCTTAACCAAAAAATTTTTAATGCCCCAAATATAATATAAAACTTCTTAATCAAAAAATTTTTAATGCCCCAAATATAATATAAAACTTCTTAATCAAAAAATTTTTAATGCCCCAAATATATAAAACTTCTTAATCAAAAAATTTTTAATGCCCCAAATATAATATAAAACTTCTTAATCAAAAAATTTTTAATGCCCCAAATATAATATAAAACTTCTTAATCAAAAAATTTTTAATGCCCCAAATATAATATAAAATTTCTTAACCAAAAAATTTTTAATGCCCCAAATATAATATAAAACTTCTTAATCAAAAAATTTTTAATGCCCCAAATATAATATAAAACTTCTTAATCAAAAAATTTTTAATGCCCCAAATATAATATAAAATTTCTTAATCAAAAAATTTTTAATGCCCCAAATATAATATAAAACTTCTTAATCAAAAAATTTTTAATGCCCCAAATATAATATAAAATTTCTTAATCAAAAAATTTTTAATGCTCCAAATATAATATAAAATTTCTTAACCAAAAAATTTTTAATGCCCCAAATATAATATAAAACTTCTTAATCAAAAAATTTTTAATGCCCCAAATATAATATAAAACTTCTTAATCAAAAAATTTTTAATGCCCCAAATATAATATAAAACTTCTTAATCAAAAAATTTTTAATGCCCCAAATATATAAAACTTCTTAATCAAAAAATTTTTAATGCTCCAAATAAAATTTAACTAATAAAAATTTCAAAATAACCTAATATTCAAATTCAAATTCTTTTTTTAAGCAAAAATAAAACTTTTATCATTTTTAATTTTAATAAACACAATATTATAAATTTAAATTTAAATTACTATTTAATATTTTTTTAAATTTAAATTGTACTAAATTTTATTATATTATAAAATAAAGTAGTTTTTTTTTTTTTTTAAAAATTTTTATTCTTTATATAAAAATTAAATATATTAATAATAAATAAATTAGATTTATTAATATATCAATATTTATAAATTATATTTTATAATTATATATATATATTTATTATTTATAATAATTAGGATTATATATATATATATATATTATATATTAATACTATAATTTTATCATAATAATAATATTAAATTATTAATATTTTTTTCTTAGATTTTCAATATAAGCTCTTATAATTTATATTGAATATTATATAATCTATAGGTTTTATTTGATTTATAAATCTTTCTAACAATTTATATTTAATGTATTATATATAAATTATTATTATACATATATATTAATATATAATTAAATATTATTAATAATAAAATAAATTAATATACAATATTTAATTAATAATTTAATTAATTAAATTTTTATATAGAAAGTTCATAAAGTTAAGTTTTTTTTTTAAAAAATTCCCTACATTATTTGATATTTCATCTAGTTAACTTGAAAAAAGTAAAAAAACGGGTCTCCAAATTTTGAAAAAAAAATGCAAAAAAAGTGCATTTTTCGCGCAACTTTTAACCTACTTTTTTCTTTATCTTTTCTATATAACTTTTCTCAAATTGTGTT